TGGTATGGAAACCTACTAAGTGAGTACTTTCAAATTCAGGGAAACCCAGGAACTAATAAAAGGCAATCCTGAGCCAAATCCTGTTTTCCGAAAACAAGCGGGGCTTCAAGATAAAGCAAGCGAGAATAATAAAAAAGGATAGGTACAGAGACTCAATGGAAGCTGTTCTAACAAATGGAGTTAACTGTTTTTTGCTGGTAGAAAGAAGAATAATTCTTCAATAGAAACTCCAGAAAGAAATTTATATACATAACATAGGTAGTATAGTACTGAAATTGTATAAAAAAATGATTAATGACGACTTGAATCTGTATTTTTTAGATGAAAAAAAGTTAATCGATTCTAAGTTGAAGAATGGAAGAATAGTCATTGATCAAATTCTTTACTCCATAGTCTGCTGATCAATTGATTACTCGGACGAGAATAAAGATAGAGTCCCATTCTACATATCAATATCGATAACAATGAAATTTATAGTAAGAGGAAAATCCGTTGACTTTAGAAATCGTGAGGGTTCAAGTCCCTCTATCCCCACAAAAAGCCCATTTGATTTGACTCCCTAAAATTCTTTTTTTCTCTCTCCTATCTTCTGTTTTCATTAGCAGTTCGTTCAAAATGCGTTCTATTTGTTGTCATTCTACTCTTTCACAAACAGATCCGAGCGAAAATGTTATTACTAAGGTATATTAATAATGATAATACACGTACAAATGAACATATTTTAGCAAGGAATCCCCATTTGAATTTCACAGTTCATATCTGTCATACAGAAACTTGAAACTTATAAAGTTTTCTTTTTGAAAATCCAAGAAATTCCAGAGGGGTTGAATAAGACTTTGTAAGACTGACCTTTTCATCCTTTTAATTAACATAGAGCCACCAAAAGCCATCTAGTAAAATCAAAATGATGCTTCAGGAATGGTCGGGATAGCTCAGTTGGTAGAGCAGAGGACTGAAAATCCTCGTGTCACCAGTTCAAATCTGGTTCCTGGCACATGATTTATTTGTATGATATATTCTACAAATTAGAAATATGGATCAACATACATAAAGTCTAGATCCTGATACATATTTATCCATCCAGGTATCTGGTATACTCTTCTATTTCAAAGATCTTCGTTTTTCAAACTTCAACTGGCTTGTTTACAAGCACGGTTGTTCTTCCTAAATCCATGTGTGATCTATATATAAATTCGATTGTGGTTGGGTTAGGTTGGAGTTTTTAACCGGCTCATGTCATGATTTTGACTCCAAAAAAGAACTAATATGAATCAATAGGTAGGTATACCAAAGAAAAGGAATATCGCTTACTCTTTGATTGTGGACAGGAAAAGAGTAAGGAAAAATTTCATGTGTCATACTACGAGAATGAAAGAAAAAATCGGCATTTATCCAAGATTGGATAAATGCCGATTAGATCCGTTTAAATTTGTTTTTGTTTTCAGTTTTATGCTCTGTTCTGAACTATCCCCGCGAGCAAGTTTATGGGAATGATTTGATTTCGATGAACCAACAAGTTACCAGTTACAAACAATAAACAATAATAATGAAAACACAAGTATTTAATTACATTGGATTTTCATTTTTTATTAAGGATGTAGGGCTATAGGACTCGAACCGTAAACCTTCTCGGTAAAACAGATCAAACTGATTATATCAACAAAAAATGATTCAACAAACTGTTTCAAAAACCCAACATGCTTTTTTGTGCATTGGGCTCTTTCATTAGCTGATATAACATCCACCATATTTTTGATTGACAGAAAGATAAGGAAATGGCTCCTTGTGCTCTGATTCATTATTTGGATTCTAATCCAGGAGCACTACCAAAGTGTTTCAAAGAAGGGTTATCTTGACGTAGGTCTGCTTTACCTCTGGACTATATATAGAGAAGAACCTGCTGAGTGAAATGGAGTCTCTATCGCTCTGCTAAAAAAATCCAATATGAAACTTTATACACCTTATTAAAATTTAAGTTCATAGGGGGAAAAGAGATTTGTTGAGGTCCCCTTATACTCACATTATCCTAGCATTGAATACTGGTTATTCACCTTATCAATATCTCAAATCAATGATGGGTTCTATTTGACTTGATGACGCCTAAATGAGCAGCACCCGAATCGGACCAAAATTAGAACTATTTGTTGTCAGGCTATTGTTCTATTGTTCCATCAAAGCCATGGAGTAAGACATCTTATCCATAAGATAAATTATTTTGATTGAGACTCCCCTGAAAAAACATTGGCGCACATGTAAACGAGGTGCTCTACCAACTGAGCTATAGCCCTTGTGATACATTTTATCATGTAGATAATGTCTTGTCAAGATGAATTCCATGATCCAATATACATAGTTTTGTGAACTCTTTTGTTAGTTATATGTATTGCTTATAAAAAAAGATTCCATTTATACATATGGATCCCATTTTCTCTTTGTGATGATAAATAACCTACTTAACTCAGTGGTTAGAGTACTGCTTTCATACGGCGGGAGTCATTGG